ACCCTGACCAGGGTTTATGTACAAAGAACGGGCAAACCTCTATGGGTTGTCTCCGAAGACATGGAAAGAGATGTTTTTATGTCAGCAACAGAGGCCCAAGCTTATGGAATTGTTGATCTTGTAGCGAAATAGCCTGGATTTCGCGCCAATTCGTAATTTGAAATTACCCCTGCCGAGTTTCATATTAATATTCTATGACTTTTATTTACTATTCTATTGAATAAAAGTAATTCATAATCATCCGGTTAGGATCGATCTAAACCAGCCCATTATGTATATGATTCAACATGCCAACGATTAAACAACTTATTAGAAATACAAGACAGCCAATTAGAAATGTCACAAAATCCCCCGCGCTTCGGGGATGCCCTCAGCGTCGAGGAACATGTACTAGGGTGTATGTGCGACTCGTTCAGATCATGAACTAGAACAAAGAAAGAGAACAATGTTCGAATATCAATGATCAAATAGGATAGAAAGGAAAAACGAACTACATTCCTATCTAAAAATAAGAAAATGGATCATATCCCTTTTATTGTGTATGAAATTTATGGTTTCTATTGGTGTAAATCCACTCACCTCAATTCAAGATGAAAAGCAATTCTCCATTGGTAGCAAATGGTTATCCATTAAGCGGAGGAAATCTTAGTTAACATAGACCCCTCTTGCAAGAACGGACTAACAGGGTCAGCTACCCAGCCAACTTTCATAATTAAATACCGTTACTGTATAGGTAGAGCTCGTTGTGAAAGACCTATTACTGGATAATTCATGGGTAGAGCCGAAGAATGTGAACTATACAAGTTAGCAATAACATTGATTAAATGAAGTAAAGGCTCCGGTGTATAGAGAAGACCTCACCGTTTAAGAAGTAACCATAGAAACGATGGAATCCACTATTTCTTTATCATTGCTATATTTTTTTAATACCTGTATAGTACAATTTCGTATTTCAAGGTGAAACGCCTATAAAAAAAAATCGTGGTTGGGAAGGTTATAGTAGCCAAAGCCATTGGAATTTTTAGTTTATACATTGGAAAAATCCGTTTTGTTATTAATATACTAGGAAAGGGGCAAAAGAATAACTGAAAGAAAGGAAATCTATTAGTTATTCGTGAAAGTTTCATTTATTCAATGACCAGAATTAGACGGGGATATATCGCTCGGAGACGTAGAACAAAAATTCGTTTATTTGCATCAAGCTTTCGGGGGGCTCATTCAAGACTTACTCGAACTATTACTCAACAAAAAATAAGAGCTTTGGTTTCGGCTCATCGGGATAGGGATAGGCAAAAAATAAATTTTCGTCGTTTGTGGATCACTCGAATAAATGCAGCAATTCGTGAAAGGGGGGTATGCTATAGTTATAGTAGATTAATAAACGCTCTGTACAAGAGACAGTTGCTTCTTAATCGTAAAATACTTGCACAAATAGCTATATCAAATAGGAATTGTCTTTATATGATTTCCAATGAGATCATAAAAGAAGTAGCTTGGAAGGAATCCACCGGTTAAACGGAGTTGCCCGGAGAATGAACTCCGGGAAGGTCGAATAAAAATGAATAGAATATGATACAATATGAGAAAGTAGTCAAAATAAATATGAATCAACACGTTCAATAAAAAAATTTATTCTTCCCAGATTATTATTTTTTTTCTTACGACACGAGAATTCAATCCGGATTCTTGGATTTTTCCAACAAAATATCAATCCCCGTTTGAGTTCGGATGGGAATTTGAATTCAAGTGAAGAAAGAGTAAACCTATCTTTTTCTGGCTCTAAGACTAGGAGTTCTAGTGGTCGACTCGGTTCTTTCAAATTGTTTCTCATTATTAAGAAAAGGTAACAAAGATAAAATACGAGCTTGTTTTATAGCAATAGTAATTAATCGTTGTTGTTTCAAGGTCAATCTATTCACTCGTCTAGATAATATTTTTCCCTGTTCACTAATAAATCGACTAATTAAACTCATGTTTTTATAATCAATTCGATCCCCCGATTGGATCGGGGGCAAACGCCTACGAAAAGATCGCTTGGATTTAAGAAAAGTTCGCTTGGATTTATCCATGGTTTGGTTAGTTTATTTCTTATCCCTAAAATCCTATTTCAGCCATATCTCTAATTAGAATAAAAAAAAAAATAGGATTTGGTTTGTTTATAATTATCTTTAACTATGTTAAATATGTTATATATATATATATATAATGTCATTTTTTTCGTTTCCTTGTAAGATGTAAGATAAGGGCGCAGGTGCTCGGTTCGATCTATTTCTTTACCTCCCCGTGAATCGTATGTTTGTAACAATATGGACAGAATTTTAGCAACTCCAATCGATTAGGCGTATTGTGCCGGTTCTTTTGAGTAATATATCTGGAAATGCCCGTTGATGCCTTATTAACATTAACACCGTTTCGAACACAAGCGGTACATTCCAAAAGAACCGGTATTCGCACATCTTTACCCTTGGCCATGAACCTCCTTTGGATTTTTCATTTACTCAACTCTTCCTCTTTCAATCCGAAACGAAAAAGAAGAAAGGAAGGAAAAAACAAAATAGAATTTGTAACTTGCTATCCTCTTATGCAAGATTTCACTACAATCAATATAGGAAATAAGATAGAAAGATTTCTAAACTAGATTTCAAATCACAGTACAGTATTTCATATAAGTATCTTGTATAATACTCTTTCCCTAGAACCACAGTTTGTATTCTACTTCCATACAAACTGAATACATAGAAATTTCATATTAATTTAATTCCAACCTGAACCCGAGTCTCGCAGCTGTTGAATGCACTTTTATTCTTTCTCTTTCCTCCCTTATTCTAAAAAAGGGAAAAAAGAGAAAAGAGGGGGGCTGGTATTTAATTGTATCTCTAATCTTCTTTATCCCTTCCCACGTCAATAACTAGAATGAAAAAAAGGGGAACGTCAACGCATCCGGGAAAAAACGATTAATCTCTATCAATAAACCTGCCAAAGAACCGAACCATAGAGTACTTAGTACCGGTGCCACGGAAAGATATGTTTTTAGATCTCGCATTGAAAAACCTCCTTCATTTTATTGTAATACAGAAACATATTGAAATGTACAATCATCCAGTAAATAAGATTTACTTTTTGTTAAATATAGAAAAAACGTCCTTTTTCCCCAATATTTCCCCAACTCATTTATTTTTCCTAGGGGTTCCATTCCATTTTTCATATAGATGAAGTATTTTACTATTATTATATGTTAAATGAGACCAAAAAGACGAAATGGACATAAAAATTATAGATTTAAATAGAGGAGATAACGATGTGGAAAACAATACAGGAATTCTCTACAATGACACTGTAGACCAATGGAAGGGATGTAGCGCAGCTTGGTAGCGCGTTTGTTTTGGGTACAAAATGTCACGGGTTCAAATCCTGTCATCCCTACCTATTACTGCTCAAAGGAGCAGTAACGAGGGATTTTTTGAGATCAATTCACATTGGACATATCATATAGAATCTTTGATTCTTATGATACTATATAGTGTATGCATACAAGATGTATTGGGGCCAATCCTTTTCTTTACAGTCTTATCTTTTATGATAAGAAAGCGCTCTTAGTTCAGTTCGGTAGAACGTGGGTCTCCAAAACCCGATGTCGTAGGTTCAAATCCTACAGAGCGTGAGTCGGATCTTCTTCGATCGAATTCGGCTGAAACACTAACTGGAACAGCAATCTGAATTTGACCTCCTGGATATTAAAGAAAGGAGGAGGTCAATCAAAAAAAGAGATATTAATTAATCAAAGGTCCAACTGATCGCCACGCCTGTATTGTAAATATGCAGTTACAAATAATCCAGCCAAAGTAATAGGAATTAGACCTAACACGATTCCAAATAGAAAAACTTCAATCATTTCAATTTGTTTGAAAGGAGAAAAAAGAGGTAATATCTATACCTAAATATTAATCCCAATTACCATGAATCTCAATGACCAAGAATTGGCAATTGACACGGTAAGTAACTATAAATACACAGAAGTTCGCGGAAAGATTTCCTTTTATGAATTGTGCAATGAATTTCAAATCAGTCGTATCTTGCTCAGACCAATAAATAGAGCTGAGGTTATAGTTAAAGCCGTCAGTAGAAAACCGAAATAACTAGTTATGGTAGGCATGAAGGAGCTAAATGAAATATGTTCTTTTTATACATATGTTTATAAAAAAGCACTTACCTGAGTTTCCTTTTTTGCAAAATAGGAGATAAAAAAAAATACCAATTGAAAGAATAAGTCCAATTGAAAGTTTTTGATTCATCTATCATTATAGACAGCACTAACAAGGATAAAGTCACAACTGTATAAAAAGAAATGGATTCATCATCTGTAACATCTACCCATAGCGCCAATCAGCGAATTCATTCTTGGATCATTTTTCAACTCAACTTATAAACGAATAATAAGAACTGGGTCGTTTAATTTCGTTTTAAAATGAAACTCTTTTCGAATGATTATGGAATGAAATTATCTCTTTTTATCATTTCTTTTTTTTTTTTTGTATCGAATGAATTTTATATTTTAGAGCGAACAGTAATCTTATAAAACTTTTACTTTCATTTTAACTAATTAGATTCCGTAATAGGTTCACTGATATAATATCTTGAATGAATGAGAAGAAAAAGTTATCACATGATCACTCAAAAAAAATAGGTGTTTTGGTTCAACTATATTCTAAGACTAGTCATTTCTATTCTCTTTTGCTTTAGGAGTTCTATTTTGGATCTTTCCATATTAGAATTTTTAGTTAGGTCAAGAAAGAATCTTCAGATTTCGATCTAATACAACAATGCATGTATCATTCCAATTATTTCATTCTTTGTTCTTTTTCGTTTATCGAATAAAATTTTCTATTCTTACTTCTTACTGGACGACTAACCAACTCCTTAAAAGAAAAAAAGATCCCAACAAAAACCGCTTCTACAACTATGAATAACAAAGATTTATAGATCTCACATCTACTTACAAT